TCAGACCCATTGCCGATACTAAGTAGCAGTCAAAAATTTGTATCCATTTTTCATGATATTATGTATGGATCAGATATATCATGGCCAATTCCTCAGAAGATTCTTCCACAATGGACTCTGATAAGTGAGATTTCGAATAAGTGTTTACAGAATCTTCTTCTGTCCGAAGAAATGATTCCTCGAAATAATGAGTCACCCGTTCCATTGATATGGGCACATCTGAGATCAAGAAATACTCGGGAGTTCTTCTATTCAATCCTTTTCCTTCTTCTTGTTGCTGGATATCTCATTCGTATCCATCTTCTCTTTGTTTCCCGAGCCTCTAGTGAGTTACAGACAGAGTTAGAAAAGCTCAAATCTTTGATGATTCCATCATACATGATTGAGTTGCGAAAACTTCTGGATAGGTATCCTACATCTGAACTGAATTCTTTCTGGTTAAAGAATCTCTTTCTAGTTGCTCTGGAACAATTAGGAGATTCTCTGGAAGAAATACGGGGTTCTGCTTCTGGTGGCAACATGCTATTGGGTGGTGGTCCCGCTTATGGGGTCAAATCAATACGTTCTAAGAAGAAATATTTGAATATCAATCTCATCGATCTCATAAGTATCATACCAAATCCCATCAATCGAATCACTTTTTCGAGAAATACGAGACATCTAAGTCGTACAAGTAAAGAGATCTATTCATTGATAAGAAAAAGAAAAAACGTGAACGGTGATTGGATTGATGATAAAATCGAATCCTGGGTCGCGAACAGTGATTCGATTGATGATGAAGAAAGAGAATTCTTGGTTCAGTTCTCCACCTTAATGACAGAAAAAAGGATTGATCAAATTCTATTGAGTCTGACTCATAGTGATCCTTTATCAAAGAATGACTCTGGTTATCAAATGATTGAACAACCGGGATCAATTTACTTACGATACTTAGTTGACATTCAGAAAAAGTATCTAATGAATTATGAGTTCAATAGATCCTGTTTAGCAGAAAGACGGATATTCCTTGCTCATTATCAGACAATCACTTATTCACAAACCTCGTGTGGGGCTAATAGTTTTCATTTTCCATCTCATGGAAAACCCTTTTCGCTCCGCTTAGCCCTATCCCCTTCTAGGGGTATTTTAGTGATAGGTTCTATAGGAACTGGACGATCCTGTTTGGTCAAATACCTAGCGACAAACTCCTATGTTCCTTTCATTACGGTATTTCCGAACAAGTTCCTGGATGACAAGCCTGAAGGTTATCTTATTGATGATATCGATATTGATGATAGTGACGATATCCATATTGATAATAGTGACGATATTGATGATGACCTTGATACGAAGCTGCTAACTATGACGAATGTGCTAACTATGTATATGACGCCGAAAATAATAGACCGATTTGATATCACCCTTCAATTCGAATTAGCAAAAGCAATGTCTCCTTGCATAATATGGATTCCAAACATTCATGATCTGTATGTGAATGAGTCGAATTACTTATCCCTCGGTCTATTAGAGAACTCTCTCTCCAGGGATTGTGAAAGATGTTCCACTAGAAATATTCTTGTTATTGCTTCGACTCATATTCCCCAAAAAGTGGATCCCGCTCTAATAGCTCCGAATAAATTAAATACATGCATTAAGATACGAAGGCTTCTTATTCCACAACAACGAAAGCACTTTTTCATTCTTTCATATACTAGGGGATTTCACTTGGAAAAGAAAATGTTCCATACTAACGGATTCGGGTCCATAACCATGGGTTCCAATGCACGAGATCTTGTAGCACTTATCAATGAGGCCCTATCAATTAGTATTACACAGAAGAAATCAATTATAGAAACTAATACAATTAGATCGGCTCTTCATAGACAAACTTGGGATTTGCGATCCCAGGTAAGATCGGTTCAGGATCATGGGATCCTTTTCTATCAGATAGGAAGGGCTGTTGCACAAAATGTACTTCTAAGTAATTGCCCCATAGATCCTATATCTATCTATATGAAGAAGAAATCATGTAAGGAAGGAGATTCTTATTTGTACAAATGGTACTTCGAACTTGGAACGAGCATGAAGAAATTAACGATACTTCTTTATCTTTTGAGTTGTTCTGCCGGATCGGTCGCTCAAGATCTTTGGTCTTCACCCGGATCCGGTGAAAAAAATTGGATCACTTCTTATGGATTTGTTGAGAATGATTCTGATCTAGTTCATGGCCTATTAGAAGTAGAAGGCGCTCTGGCGGGATCCTCACGGACAGAAAAAGATTGCAGTCAGTTTGATAATAATCGAGTGACATTACTTCTTCGGTCCGAACCAAGGAATCCGTTAGATATGATGCAAAATGGATCTATCGTTGATCAGAGATTTTTCTATGAAAAATACGAATCGGAGTTTGAAGAAGGGGAAGGGGCCCTCGACCCGCAACAGATAGAGGAGGATTTATTCAATCACATAGTTTGGGCTCCTAGAATATGGCGCCCTTGTGGCAATCTATTTGATTGTATCG